CCCCTTCTAGAGGTATTTTAGTGATAGGTTCTATAGGAACTGGACGATCCTGTTTGGTCAAATACCTAGCGACAAACTCCTATGTTCCTTTCATTACGGTATTTCCGAACAAGTTCCTGGATGACAAGCCTAAAGGTTATCTTATTGATGATATCGATATTGATGATAGTGACGATATTGATGATAGTGACGATATTGATGATGACCTTGATATTGATACGGAGCTGCTAACTATGACGAATGTGCTAACTATGTATATGACGCCGAAAATAGACCTATTTGATATCACCCTTCAATTCGAATTAGCAAAAGCAATGTCTCCTTGCATAATATGGATTCCAAACATTCATGATCTGCATGTGAATGAGTCGAATTACTTATCCCTCGGTCTATTACTCTCCAGGGATTGTGAAAGATGTTCCACTGGAAAGATTCTTGTTATTGCTTCGACTCATATTCCCCAAAAAGTGGATCCCGCTCTAATAGCTCCGAATAAATTAAATACATGCATTAAGATACGAAGGCTTCTTCTTCCACAACAACGAAAGCACTTTTTAATTCTTTCATATACTAGGGGATTTCACTTGGAAAAGAAGATGTTCCATACTAACGGATTCGGGTCCATAACCATGGGTTCCAATGCGCGAGATCTTGTAGCACTTATCAATGAGGCCCTATCAATTAGTATTACACAGAAGAAATCCATTATAGAAACTAATACAATTAGATCAGCTCTTCATAGAAAAACTTGGGATTTTCGATCCCAGATAAGATCGGTTCAGGATCATGGGATCCTTTTCTATCAGATAGGAAGGGCTGTTACACAAAATGTACTTCTAAGTAATTGCCCCATAGATCCTATATCTATCTATATGAAGAAGAAATCATGTAAGGGAGGGGATTCTTATTTGTACAAATGGTACTTCGAACTTGGAACGAGCATGAAGAAATTAACGATACTTCTTTATCTTTTGAGTTGTTCTGCCGGATCGGTCGCTCAAGATCTTGGGTCTTCATCCAGACACGATGAAAAAAATTGGATCACTTCTTATGGATTCGTTGAGAATGATTCTGATCTAGTTCATGGCCTATTACTATTATTACTATTAGAAGTAGAAGTAGAAGGCACTCTGGCTCTGGCGGGATCCTCACGGACAGAAAAATATTGCAGTCAGTTTGATAATAATCGAGTGACATTACTTCTTCGGTCCGAACCAAGGAATCAGTTAGATATGATGCAAAATGGATCTTGTTCTATCGTTGATCAGAGATTTCTATATGAAAAATACGAATCGGAGTTTGAAGAAGGGGAAGGGGCCCTCGATCCGCAACAGATAGAGGAGGATTTATTCAATCACATAGTTTGGGCTCCTAGAATATGGCGCCCTAATCTATTTGATTGTATCGAAAGGCCCACTGAATTGGGATTTCCCTATTGGACTGGGTCATTTCGGGGCAAATGGATCATTTATCATAAAGAGGATGAGCTTCAAGAGAATGATTCGGAGTTCTTGCAGAGTGGAACCATGCAGTACCAGACACGAGATAGATCTTCCAAAGAACAAGGCTTTTTTCGAACAAGCCAATTCATTTGGGACCCTGCGGATCCATTCTTTTCCCTATTCAAAGATCAGCCCTCTGTCTCTGTGTTTTCACGTCGAGAATTCTTTGCAGATGAAGAGATGTCAAAGGGGCTTATTGCTTCCCAAACAAATCCTCCTACATCTATATATAAACGCTGGTTCATCAAGAATACGCAAGAAAAGCACTTCGAATTGTTGATTCATCGCCAGAGATGGTTTAGAACCCATAGTTCATTATCTAATGGACCTTTCCGTTCTAATACTCTATCCGAGAGTTATCAGTATTTATCAAATCTGTTCCTATCTAACGGAACGCTATTGGATCAAATGACAAAGACATTGTTGAGAAAGAGATGGCTTTTCCCGGATGAAATGAAACATTTGATTCATGTAACAGGAGAAAGATTCCCCATTCCTTAGCCGTAAAGATATGTGCCCATGAAAAGGGGATTAAGTGGAACAGAATTGGCCGGATGGTAGAGTCGTGGAAACACTTGTTTATTCCATCTTTTTGGCCTTAACTCCGTGGAACAATATGCTACTGCTGAAACATGGAAGAATTGAAATCTTAGATCACTATGTGTGGATGATATGAACTGCTTAAACAAGAATTCTTGAACGGCGAAAGAGCCTATTACTCGCTACATCAAACAATTTATACTAATGAAACCATGTAAATCCATCGGAAAATACGCATGTCCGCTGAAATGGTTGTTGCTATTTGCTCCAATAACGAATCATTGGTTTCATTGAATAACTAAAGAAGATAGATAGACCTTTCTCTTCGTCTCAGGTCGATGGATCTCCTCAATTGGAAGATCTCCCATACGGATAATACACATTCCAGTTGACCGAGCCTAATTCTAATTGCTTTGTTCCGAAGCAAAGATATCCACGGAGGCGGGTTCGTCCTATTC